ATTTGTGCTAAAATAATAGATGCCAAGAAGAACAAGAGACCCTGGACACGTAACGGATCTTGAAGTACTATTTCCGCATCCCCCTGACCAAATCCACCCACATTTGGATTACTTGTTAATGGCTGATCAAGTTTGATAGATTCACCTTCTGAAACAAGAAGTTCTGGTCCTGGAGGTATAATATCAATGACTTCATGCCCATCCAATGCATCCACTATAGTTATTTCGTATCCCCCTTTTTCTTTTCGTATGATTTTTTTTACCATACCTGCTGCTGTAGCATTATACACATTATTATTACTCTTGCTCCCGTCAAGATAAATCTGACCCCTTCCCCTGTTCCCGCCTACGTATATAGGATATTTTAAGAAATGAACATCTCTCTTAGTAGTGGGATCCGGGGAAAGAATAGGAAAGGTGATTTCATTATATTTCTTACCAGGAACAGGGCCTACCACAAGAATATTTTTTTTTGTAGGGCGATAGTTTTGAAAAGACAGATTGCCTATCTTCTCTTTAATCTCAGGCGAAATACGATCGGGGGGTGCCAATTCAAAACCTTCCGGTAAAATAAGAACAGCCCCCACATTCAAAGCTCCTTTTTTACCATTAGCAAGAACTTGTTTCACTTGCATATCATAAGGAATTCGAACAACTGCTTCAAATACAGTATCAGGAAGTACCGCTTGTGGAACCTCAATATCCACGGGCTTATTAGCTAAATGGCAATTGGCACAGACAATACGACCGGTTGCTTCTCGGGGATTTTCATAACCCTGCTGTGCAAAAATTGGATATGCATTTGAAATGGGTGCTCGAATTATTATATATATCATGATCGATATGGAAATGGATCGAGTAATCCCTTCCTTTATACAAGAAAAAGCATTTCTAGTTTGCATGGTCTAATCATTGATCCTGAAAATTTCTACAATAAGATTAGGTAGGTCACTCGCATAGTTCCCTATCCAAGGCGGGGAACCCCTTTTTAGTTTAAGGGGATTAAAAAGAAGGGAAAAAGAAAAGTTTTTTTATTTTTAGTTAAAAAACTTTCAATTAAAATTGGATAAGTGAATTATTTTTTCAGTCAATCATTCATTGAATGATAAATCACTACAAGTGATGGAGATACGCGATTTAAATAACGGAAAATAAAAAATTTTAAAATAGTATCTAAAATGACTGGAAAAGTGGAAACAAGACCGGATATAATTTGCTCATTTTGAGCAAATCCAAAATCTTTATAGACGAAACCAATCACTAGTTCCCAACCATGGGTTGAATGGAATCCTATACATAAATCAGTTAATAGAAGAATAGAAAAAGCTTTTATTGTGTCACTTAAATTATATATAAATTCTCGAACCAAAGAATTAATAAGAACAAGTTCTTGATTACCAAGAATAGAATAACCGCTTAGAATAAAGAAACAAATTATATTTGTCGAGAAGTGCAAAATCGTATTCATACGATCTTCGTTGTGCGTTTTGATTAATTGGATTGTTTCTTTATAGATTCCAGTACGAAGGTTTTGTAGATGTGTTTCCGGACATTCCTTTAACATGTCATCTAAGAAAAACAGTTCTTCAAATTCTATGAATTTTTTTAGAATACTCTTTTCTTTAATATCATTCAAGAAAATTTCAGATTGCCTAGTATTCCACCAATTAATAAACCAAGATTCGAGACTTTTCTTAAATGTGAAAGAGATACACCAGGGCAAAAAGACTATAGATGTAAGATATAGAAGGGGAATAAATTTTATATTTTTTGTCATTTTTCGTCTTTAATGAACTCAACTCTTCATCTCATTCGTCAACTCTATATGATAATAACCTTTCTATGAAGCATAAGCTCTATTACAAGTCATAGAGCTTATAGATAAATCTATATTCTATTCTCTCATTTTTTTTTACTTGCAGTTCGGGAGTTAGTCCTTGCCTTGTTTAATTTAGAAAAAAGAATACATAAATCGAATAAGAAATCGAAAGAATTCACTGTCAATTCAAATGAAGAAAAAAATTTTGTTTCGAAAGAATATCAATTGCTAAGATTCGAAGAAAAAATGATTACTTTTTATGAATACACCAAGGAGCACTTCGGATTAGGAATATAATAGTCGGATTTCGAAATCAAATAACGTCCCATCTATAACTATAAAAATTGAAATATTTTGAAAAAAAAAAAAAAACAAGTTTTTTTTTTTCAAAATATTTCAATAGGTACACCAAATAAATAGGACAATTCTGAAGCTTTTTGTGCAATTTAATTTCTAGTTAAGTCCAATTCTCATCAGTAAAAAAGCGGTACACCCAAAAATACAGATAATTCGCCAGCTTTATGTGCAATTTCTGACCCAATCAAATTATCTTCAATACGAGTCAAGGGAATAAACCCCCGTTCTATGGTTTCCAGATAAACGATACTCTCATAAGTAAGGGTACGAGTAAAAATACCCCCCTCTTTAACTCCTGTTATTATTCTGATGGAATGAAGCTCGTTCATAGGTATTTCGAGAATAATACGACGATTTTTTCCAGGAAATCCCCAACGAACAAAACGTACTTTTTTGTCTTTTTTATGGAAGATATCATAACCACCACCTACATCCCAAAAAATAATCGACCACAAATAAAAACTAATAAAGAGACCCGCGATTCCATAAAAAGCCATCGTGGCCCCTTGTGGAATAAATGGAAAATAAATAAAGTCCGGGATAAATGGAAAATCACAAATTTCCTCAAAAAAAAATAAAAAATCCATACCGACATAACTGGAAATTGCAACCAACAATAACCCCAATGAACCTAAAAAAGTTATAAAGGCCCAAAATAAATTGCTTATTCTTCGAGCCTCCGTCATAGAATATACCAGTGCTTCTTTTGAGCGAAATTCTATACCCATTACTCTCCCCCTTTTTTGAATTTAGTATTCTAATTGGGGAATAAAAAACCCCAGAATTTGACTTTGTTTCTTTACTTTGTTTTCTGTATCTAAAAAATCTTGTTTTTTTGAACATGAAGAAATAAAGAAGCCATTGCAAGTGCCGGAAATACTAGGCCTACTAGAGGAACAAAAATGGAAGGAAAGTTTATCATAAAATGGGTACCTCGATTTACTATTTGTATTGTACCTTATATATATTATTAATATATATCATTATTTTTCTTTTTTTATTTAGATTATTATATTATATAAAGATAGTCTATAATCACTAGAATTCCTATATATTTATACTTAGTATATAGGAATTCTAGTGATTATAGCTAAGGCAATATAAATATATATATATCATAATATACCCTTTTCTTATTCTATTCAAAGAATTTTTGGCTATGCCTTATCATTTTTAGCCAAAGAAAAGAAATTATGGAATTCAAATAACTCACTCAGAACTCCCTTTAAAAGATTACGCGGTACGATTGAATCAAATAAGCCCTTATGGAATAAATATTCAGCTGCTTGTGAACCTTCGGGTACTGCCTTATTCAATGTTTGTTCAATTACTCTTTTACCAGCAAATGCAATATAAGCATTTGGTTCGGCAATAATGATATCCCCTAACATGCCAAAACTAGCTGTCACCCCACCTGTAGTGGGAGAAGTAAGTATGGATACATAGAATAACTTTTTATTTGTTTGATAATCATATAAAGCAGAAGAGATTTTAGCCATTTGCATCAAGCTCAAACTTCCTTCTTGCATACGCGCTCCTCCGGACGCACATACCAGAATAAGGGGTAAAAGTTGATTGGTAGCATATTCTACCAAACGGGTGATTTTCTCACCTACTGCAGATCCCATACTGCCCCCCATAAACTGAAAATCCATAATTCCAATTGCTACAGGAATACCATTTAGTTGACCTGTACCTGTTTGAACAGCCTCAGTTAATCCCGTTTTTCTTTGATAAGAATCAATACGATCTTTATAAGGTTCCTCTTCTGAATGAAATTCAATGGGATCCAGAGAAACCATGTCTTCATCCATAGGATTCCAAGTACCCGAATCAATCGAAAGTTCGATTCTATCTGAACTGCCCATTTTCAAATGATATCCACAGTATTCGCAAATATTCATTTTTGATTTAAAAAATTTTTGATAATTTAATCCATAACAATTTTCGCATTCAATCCACAAATGCTTATATTTTTTACTTTCATCGAGATTATTAGAACTTTCTCCTATAGTGGAATCACTATCATTTGTATCATTCGTACTAGTTATTATACTAGAACTAAAATTATCGCTTTCACTACAATTTCTGCCCTTCCCAAAAATGTAACTATAAAAATAACTCTCATTGTATTTGTCAATATCACCTAAAATGAAACTATCAATACAGATTTGAGAATGAAGATAACTATCAATGCAACTATTAATGCAACTATTAATAGTATTGTTCCAACTAAATTGAGTATCATACATGGAATGATCATTGTTAATCCCCAAAGTTTTATTTTCAATATCGAAATAGATGGAATAACTGTTCCTCTTATTATCCCTAACTAAAAAAGTTTTATCAGATAGGAAATCCTGGATGTTACTGGCACCTACTAAATAATCAAAATAACTGTAATTAGAATTGTCACTATCATTCCAACGATGAATTTTTTTATCTATATCGGTTAAAATTTTGGGGTCTTCGCTTAGACTGGTATAGTCAATAGGACCAAGACTATCCATTGATTTACTTAATTCACACTTGTATTCTAACTTCCTATTAAACAACATAGAATTGAACCACCATTTTTGCATAGAGTTTTTCCTCTATTTACATAAAAATATAATGGATGTATAGTCATTGGATGAAGAATAAAATAAAAGAAATATTCAATTTTGAATATTCTATCTCATGTATTTACTATAAAAAAAGTATATAAATCAAATAACTAGGATTAGGAACTGAAAATAATAAAGAGCGAGTGGGTATTAAAAAGAAATGATAATAAAATCAAAAAGAATCAAAAATATTAAAAAAAATCACCTCATTGGGGGTAATCTATTTATAAGTCCAATTACTTTATTTAGTGATTTTTTTTTTTGCTTTTTCCTATATTGTATCTTTTATCTCTATATATTTTTTCATTTTTGAAAATTTCATTTCTTTTTCTGGCTATAGAAAACTACATCCTATCATTCTATATAAACAACAAGAAATAATAAAAATGAGGTATGAATAGAACAAGAGAGCGGGGGGATAAAAGAGAAAAGAGTTTTAGAAATCTATATACAAGTCATCCGCACCCCCCTTGTTTATTTCATTAATTGAATTTCGTTTGTTGATTCGAGCTAAGTTCCATAAAAACACCAGCCCTTTTTGAAATATCCTGAACAGTTCCTGTAGGTTGAGCGCCCCGTTCAAGGAAATCTAGAATAACTGGAATATTTAAATAGGTTTGATTCTTTATTGGATCATAAAAACCCACTTTCCGAAGATCTCTTCCCTCTCTTCGGGATCGAACATCGATTGCAACGATTCGATAAACGGCTCATTGGGATAGAGATAGATAAATAATGCACCCCCCCCCTAGAAACGTATAAGAAGTTTTATCCTCGTACGGCTCGAGAAAATAAAAAATTATATGTATGTAGAAAATTATGATGTCAAATAGATCCATAAAATCATCAAATCAATTAAACTATGACTTAAGTATTTTTCTTTCGTATTTTCTTTCTGAAAAAAAAAAAAACTCCTCATATTTATAACCCCATAACTCAAATTGGATAATTCTCAAATAACTAAAAAGAAAACAATTTAGTAGCTATTTCATTTATTGAGTGGTCTCTACTCCGCTTTCTTGCCCGTGGTTCGTTTCTTTATAATTTATTTTTTATAATTTTTTTATAATAGAATTAATTGATGAGACAATTTGAAAATGGTATTTACTTGTTCCATGATCTTTTAGCTTTTCTTTGAATCATTGGGTTTAGACATTACTTCGGGAATCTGAAATCTTTTCAAAAATGGCAGCAACATACCATTTTTTCTTTCTATGAAAGAATCATACAAATAGAAGGTTAATTCCTGCGGCTACACTTTTGATCAAAACAGTTTTACTAATTCCAACCATTTTTTTTGAACCTTGCTCAAATTGGACCCTTTCGATTTTTTTATCAAAAATATACTTACGAAGTTTTTCTAACTTATTCATTTTCACTAACCTTAGATACTTGCCCCTGAGAAATGAATAAACTCGAGCTCCATCATGTACTATTTACATCATCAACTTATATCATCAACTCCTTTCTCGTCCCGAAAACAATAAGTTCTAGTGGAACAGAACAAACGATGTCGAGTCAAGAGCATGTTCATTTCTCTATACTAGAAAAAATGGCGGATGTAAGAATCCACAGCTAATCTAATCATGTCTTTCAAGTCGCACGTTGCTTTTTACCACATCGTTTCAAACGAAGTTTTACCATAACATTCCTTTAGCTTGGATCCAGTATGTAATTGATTCAATTATGGAATCGTGAATAGTCATTGATTCAATCGGTACAGAATAATCTATCCTTTTTACGTCTCGGTTTTTCGTCTATATAACGAAAACCTTTTTTAAAGTAAAGGCGTAAAATTAACTCGGTATTTTATCAATATATTTTCTACTCTCTTTTTAGAATTTGTAAAGTAGAAAAATGGGAATTTAAATATATTAGAAAAAAAAAAAGAAAAATCAATATTTATGAAAAAATTATCAAATTATAATAGATATATATATAATGAAATGATTACATTAAAACAATGATTACACAAAAAAGAAAGTAAAAAAAAACTCGACTTGTTTTTGAATCTACATATTTGAAAGCAAGTCGATTTAGATTAGAGACGAATAATTCAAAAAGGGGGATAATTTTAATTCTGATATACAATCTGTATTCCAATATGATATACATCGTGAATGGATATGCTCTGGGACGGAAGGATTCGAACCTCCGAATAGCGGGACCAAAACCCGTTGCCTTACCACTTGGCCACGCCCCATTTTCGATTTTACACTAATAAACACTATTATTGATATTGGTTGTCCGTCAATTCCAGTTCAAAAATTTCTATAGAAAAATTTGTTGCTAGTATTTTTATATGCGTATCTACATATCTAGATCTATCTATATATAGATAGATATAGATAGGATAAGACTCAATTTATTGATCATTACGTACAATTCAATTAAGATATTGTATAGAAGTATGATTTCTTCGATTTTTTTATTTCAGAATAGAAAATAAAAAGATTTTGAACTGGATAAGTTCAAATCAAAGAAGGATTTTGGAGGATTTTATCTTATTTGATTCATTTTTTTTAGTTTTATTCATCAATTAATATTAATTTATTTTCATTTTTATTGTATTTTATATATATATAAAATACAATAAAAATGAAAATTCTAATTCAAAAAAAAACAAAAATAATTTTTATTTTATTAAAGAACAAAATGTTTGTTATGCTTAATATCTTTAATTTGGTCTGTATTTGTATTCACTCCGTCCTTTATTCAAGTAGTTTTTTCTCGGCGAAATTGCCCGAAGCCTACGCTTTCTTGAATCCAATTGTGGATTTTATGCCAGTAATACCTCTACTCTTTTTTCTTTTAGCTTTTGTTTGGCAAGCTGCTGTAAGTTTTCGATGAGATCTGTAATTTGAGTAATGTCTTAAAAAAAATTCAGAATTTATCAGAAAACAAAAATTCGAACATTTTAACAATTTATAAGATCAAATAAGTCTTACAGTCTGAATTATCGATTCCAATATTGAAATTTTTGGATATATACGAAAAAATACGGACCATCTCATCATCTACGTTTTGCCAATTGAGAAATCCTAATCCTATTATTGGATTTGAGCCCATCACCAATATAATACCTAGGTTACGGATATGAAAGAGGATTTTTGGTAAAAGTAATTATTAATAATTTGTAATAAAAGACTCGACTCTTACTACAAATCCATTTTCGAAATTTATCTTATATAGCCTCAAAAAAACTTCAATTTTTAGAAACTTTGTATTAAAAGAAACAAAATGTGTTGTAATATAAGAGAATCTATTCTCTTTCTTTGTCGTTTTTTAATTATCTTGGAGATTTTATAATGCTTACTCTAAAACTATTTGTTTACACGGTAGTGATATTCTTCGTTTCTCTTTTCATCTTCGGATTCCTATCTAACGATCCAGGACGTAATCCAGGGCGTGAAGAATAAGAAAAAAGTGGATTCTGTGTTTTTCTTGCTTGTGCTGGATTTTGAAATATTTTTAGGATTTTCTCTATTTTAACATCTTTAACTAGTAAATAAAAAATATCAAACAAACAAGGAAAACAAAGAAGTTCAAAAAAAAATATCAAATTATCAACGGAAACGGAAAGAGAGGGATTCGAACCCTCGGTACAAAAATTTGTACAACGGATTAGCAATCCGACGCTTTAGTCCACTCAGCCATCTCTCCCCAATTGAAAATATAGAATTACTTTGTTTATGTTATATCACATAAACAAGAAGAGCAAAAAATGGCGCTTGAAAAAAAAGACTTCTTTTTATCTTATTTTTTATCTTATCTCTTTTTTTTCTATTTGATTTCTATTCATTATTATATTATATCTTCTTCTATTTTTTAGTTTCCTTTTTTCTTTTTCTACAGCCAACGAGCCCGGCCAGTACCTAGTCGGGCTCTTTTTATTCCCATGAATATTGAATAACAATGATTTATTTGAATTGAATGTATTTTATTGGAAAAAAATACTTGTAATTTAAACACGATCAAACATAAATAAGAGATACGGATTGATTCCTATGATATAAAACCAAAATAATATAATATCAAAATGTCCTTTTTTATCGCTCCTTCTCTTTTTTTCTGGTAACGTAAATTTTATATTAAATTCTATATCTATTCTATATATATATATATGAATTATTAGAATATTATGCCCCTCTATTTCTTTATTTATTTTGTCTGATTGCTTTGTTTGACAAAAGATACAATAATTGTATTGTAGCGGGTATAGTTTAGTGGTAAAAGTGCGATTCGTTCCATGGACCCCTAAATAGTTAAGGGATCCCCCGTTTGATTCATATCCCGATCAAAAACTTTATTTCTTACTTAAAGGGAATCCTTTATACCCTCAATGAATGATTTGGGGTATAATATACATTATCGTAATTTATATACAAGAAGAATCAATTCTAAATTGACAAATTGAGTTCGAAAATTATGAAACATAAGTTTTTGGAATTGGATCTATAATCCAAATTTTTTGGAGTATGACGAAAGGATCTATGGAGAGAGATATAGAAAGTTTATTTCTAATCGTAACTAAATCTTCCATTTTTTTGTATAGTAGAGATTGAAGCAAAATAGCTATTAAACGATTCTTTTAGTTTACTAGAGACATCTACATTTTGTTAGCTCGACGGAAATTTGATTCTTTTCCTAAAGATTCTATTAAATAGAAATAGAGAACGAAGTAACTAGAAAAAAAAACATAGATTATTCTAATACTGCTCTTCTAGAGGGATCATCTAAAAAGCAAGATGTTTTAAACAACTTATTCATACAAAACAAAAAGGCTGACATAGATGTTATGGGTCAATTTTTTTATTTTCCATCTCTTCATTTTTTCCGTAAAGGAGCCGAATGAAACAAAAGTTTCACGTTCGGTTTTGAATTAGAGACGTTAAATTGAAATCAAAATCATGAAGCAACGTCGACTATAACCCCTAGCCTTCCAAGCTAACGATGCGGGTTCGATTCCCGCTACCCGCTTATTTATATTCTTTATTTATTCTATTTGAATCTATCTTTTTTATTATAGAATGAATCGAGAATTTAAAATTCATTTTTCAATTATTCATTTTCATTTCTTAATTGAGTTTTATTTATTTATATTTAATTGAATTTTATTTATTTTCTATATATTTGCTATATATAGAATTCTTTTATTCTTTAACCCTTTTTAGTTAATAAGGTTAAAGAATAAAAGAAAAAAAATAGAAGCGTCCAT